TAAATCCAAAAATGCATTTTTCCCTTTCTATGAACCAGTAAAGAGTGTCGAGGGATATACTTTCATTCCCAAAGCAAAAAGAAGTCTTGATTTCTTTTTGCTTTCCTATTTTTCCATTTCGCTTTTATTGTTTGTTAGGTTTGGAACTATGTAATTAATTGAAGTGGAAAGGCAATCTGATGATCCTTCATCAGAAGATTGTCCAAGGAAGACGCAAGGTGGGTTATAGAAAAAACAAGGAAACGGATGATAAATAAAATTTTTGAGTAATTGAGTCAGGAATCAAAATTGGAATTCGGTATGGATAAAAGAACTTCCTATGTTATACTATTCAAGTCTTGACAACGGGTTGATTTGATAGATCAGATATTGTTATTCATGATAGTGATCCGGTTCAAGATCATCAAGAGGTAATTCATTCATTGAATTTACAGACGATAGACAAAAGATTTATCATCTCTAGGGGATTAAATCCCGAGTTATTGCGAAGTAAAAAACCGATGAGATTATGGAAGTCAATATTCTTGCATTTATTGCTACTGCACTATTCATTCTAGTTCCTACCGCTTTTCTACTTATCATTTACGTAAAAACAGTCAGTCAAAATGATTAATTCAATTGAATTTGAAAATTCATTTGAATAAAACTTTCCTTCCAAGTTCTTATCAAAAATGGACAAAGTCAAATGAAAGGGATTCCAATTTCACGTCTTAACTTAAATGAAATGAGCGCACTATAATTATAGTCGGCAATTTTATAAGAGATAGATAGTATAAAAATTCATTTTTATACTATCTATCTCTTAGTCTATAAAGTTGTAATCTAGAATAAAGATAAAGGTTTAAGTTTCTATATATCAATCTACAATATTCTCTTCATATATGTGTATATTAATTCCATATCTATATATTCCATATATTGTATGGAATTGACATAAGACCCAATTTCCTACATCTATTTGTTATTTGTTCCGATCAATCTGAAATAATTCTTATCTGTAGGATTCTAATTCCTTTCCTTTTACTAATAAGGAAGGGGAAAACTCGCCTATTTTTAACGTCAGAACCGTGATATGAAATAAGTCGATAAAGCATAAACCGCCTTTCTAAAAATAGAAACCAAAGGGTAAATGCCCGATATGTAACTCGCCCGAGACAAGATTTTATTATTGCCCAGTCTCTCCTTAAACAACCACTATCTCTATATCATTTCTCATAGAAAGTGCGTATACGCTTAACAAAACGACTTCTTTTTTGAAGAGTAAAAGGGAAATAAAAAAAAAAGAAAAAAGGTCCGGTCTTCCTTAGTATCCATCTATAAAGATAGTAAGAGCCCATTCCCATTGATTGAAATAGAAAATTTCGGAAGAATTTTAGGTTGGAATAAATTTCCAATCATCTGAATCCCTTTCTTTTCGAAGTACAAAGATGGGAATCGATGAAATATCTCTTTGATTGAAAAAGTATGATTCCTATCATAGATTACTCCATTGGAATCCAATGGGATTCCAAATTCAAAGAAAAGATTTGATTTTAAATAGTTCAAAAGAATGATCTATAAAACAATCGATACGGTTTGATTCCTGAACTCAATTAGTAGTACTTCTAAAGTCCACTTCTTCCCCACACTACGAGTGAAAGGGAAAATGTAAAGACTACCATTAAAGCAGCCCAAGCGAGACTTACTATATCCATGTGCATTATGTCCCCTATCTCTATAAATACGAAGGAATTTTTTCATTATTCCTCACTAATAATAGTGGAATTAATGTCGCAGAGTCAAAAAGGGGTTCTACCAAACACTATTGAGAAACCAATCCAATAAATCGATTATGATTTCGATTTTTTTGGTGATTCAGGCGACACCCGGATTTGAACTGGGGAAAAAGGATTTGCAGTCCCCCGCCTTACCACTCGGCCATGCCGCCAAAATGATACAAAATAGAATAGATGCAATTTTTCCCGGATTACTGAATTTTTATTGTACTTGCATTTTGACTTCTGTTTTCCTTAATCCTTTATTTCCTAAAATAAAAGAAAGACCCCTTTTGATTGGATTTGATCCATCCCTTATGATTGATTGTATAGTATCTGAAAATACACAATGCTAAAAACATTCTCTCGTTTTTCTATTGAGAAATCAAATGGGTATTTTTCAGACGAGAAATTAGAACCATTGACTATTGACCCCTTACTTCGAATTCATGAACGATTCTGGAATTTGAATTTCAAATTGTGTTTTCCTAATGACAAAATACAAATTGAGACAGAACGAATCAGTATTGATTTTTTAATCAAAAAATATTTCTCAATTTCAATTATAACAAAACATATGAGTTTATGTAAACCCCAGAACATAAATTGTTACACAGATATCTATTATTTAGATATATTGTCAATAAGGAATTATCATAAAATTATCCTACTTCATTTCATGCATTGAATGGGAATTTTCTTTTGATAGAGCACGCCCGGGGCTGTCGCTATCCCGAATAGAACCG